CAGATCCTTTCTATTTTTCGATTTTTTTCATTTTATATATTTTAATATTATTTGAATATTCTATTCTAATATATTAATATATATAATAGAATATTAATCAAATTGGAATACAATTTATTAATATAAATATTAATAGATAATTTATTCATTTTTTTTATATTTTATTTTTTTATTTGTGCATCTGGTCCTTTAGTTTTAGAAAGCCCTTTTTTTTTGTTTTTTGGAAAGATTATCCTTGTCTTTGTTTATGTCTTGGATTGGAACAAATTACTATAATTCGTCCGCGCCTACGGATCAGTCGACATTTTTCACAAATTTTACGAACGGAGGCCCTTATTTTCATATTTGTCATTCCTTAACTGAATTCCGAATCTATTTATTGGAAGAAAATAGGGTTTCCTGAAATTTTGAACTTCAAATTGTATTCCCAAAAGAATGTTGAAGTTGAAAAACAGCCTAATCATTCGAATTTTGGTTCCGGGGTTTTAAAATTATACGCCCTCCGCTTGAATCAAAATCACTTATTTTCATTTTTACTTTATCTCCCGGTAGTATATGTATAAAACTATGTCGAATCCTTCCGGAAACATAACCTAGAATCCTATTTTCATTATAGAAACGAACCTGGAACATACCATTGGGAAGTGATTCAGTAATTAAACCCTCATGAATCCATTTATTTCTTTTATTCCTATTTCAGTTAAAAACCCTTCCCGTATTAACTAATGTATGAGGAGTGATATTAGAAACTCGCTTTTTCTTTCTCTTTTTTCACAAAAATGTATGTAAGTTTCTCATAGAATTCGGATATCAGAAAGATTACCATATATAACATAAAATTTCTCCGCCGATTCTTTCTAATCGAGCCTCTCGATCTGTCATTATACCTCGAGAAGTGGAAAGAATTACAATCCCCATCCCTCCTAAAATTCTAGGAATTCGTTGATAATTAGAATAGATTCGTAGACCAGGTCTACTGATTCGTTTTAAATTCAAAATATTTTTATATGATCCTTTCCTATTTCTTCTATGCCGTAGAGTTAAAACTAAAAAATCTTTTTTGTTTTCCCGATGTTTTCTCACGTTTTCAATAAAACCTTCTCGGAAAAGTATTGTAACAATGTTTTCAGTGATATTAGTACATGGTATTCGAACCGTTCCTTTTCTATTCATGTCAGCATTTCGTATAGAAGTTATTATGTCAGCAATGGTGTCCTTACCCATGATAAACTAAAATGATTGTTGCCCTTTACTTTTGATATAATCAACATGCTCTTTTATTATATCTTTTATTTTTTATTATATCTTTTATTTTCTAGCTTTTATTAATTTTATTTTATTCTTTTCTATTTTTTTATTTATGAATTATGGAATTTTTAAATATTTTCTATTTAATATATTTAAAAAATCTTTTTAATAGAATTCGAATATATAATAAAGATTTTTATATTTATAATAAGATAAGATTTCGAATTTATAAAGATAAAGAATTTAATAAGATTTCTAATAATTACAAATACAAAAAAAAAGTATATGCGTGAGACATAATCAATCTATTAATTAATCTATTTCATTCAAATACTATAAATATATCACGGTCTCGTCTTATAATACCTCGGGTGCTAATGAAACTATTTTAGTGAAATTTAACTGTCTCAATTCCCGGGCGATCGCACCAAAAATTCGAGTTCCTTTTGGATTTCCTTCTTGATCAATGACAACCGCAGCATTATCATCATATTGTATTATCATACCGTTGTTACGTTTGAGTTCTTTACAAGTCCGTACAATTACAGCTCTGATCACTTCTGATCTTTCTAAAGGAGTATTTGGTACTGCTTCCTTGATTACAGCAACAATAACGTCACCAATATAAGCATATCGTCGATTACTAGTTCCTATGATTCGAATACACATCAATTCGCGGGCCCCGCTGTTATCGGCTACATTCAAATGGGTTTGAGGTTGAATCATATCATTTTTTTCTCTGTTCTTTCAGTGCAAAGGGCGAAGTAAAAAAAAAAAGAAATATTGTGTATCAAAAAAAAAAAAGAAACCTACAATTGCAATTGTTTTTTTTCATCCCAAAGACCTCTTTCCTTTGGTTCGAATTATTATGCTGAAATAATGAATTGAGTTCGTATAGGCATTTTGGATGCTGCTATTGCAATAGCTTTTCTGGCTATATTTTCTGTGACTCCGCCCATTTCATAAAGTATTCTACCCGGTTTAACGACAGCTACCCAATATTCGGGAGATCCTTTTCCCGAACCCATACGTGTTTCTGTAGGTCTTACTGTAACCGGTTTGTCTGGAAATATGCGTACCCATATTTTTCCACCGCGGCGGGCATTTCGTGACATTGCCCGCCGTCCTGCTTCTATTTGTCTAGATGTGATCCAAGTGGGCTCAAGTGCCTGAAGAGCATATCTACCGAAGCAAATATGATTACCTCGAGAGGATATTCCTTTCATTCTTCCTCTATGTTGTTTACGGAATC